GTACAAATAGTACATCGAGGTACACATTCTATGACAATTTTTAACTTTCCCTCTTTTTTGGTACCTTTAGTAGGCCTAGTATTTCCGGCAATCACAATGGCGTCTTTATTTCTTTATGTTCAAAAAAATAAGATTGTTTAGAACCGATGGGATAAAATCTCACTCGTTTGGTTTTAGACTTCTATAATAACGCCGGTATTAGTGAAAGATGGTATAAGCAGCTTCCGTCGAAAAACTCTTATATCTGCAGAACCACGATATATGGGTAAATGGAGTATGTGGATATCTTTCTTTAGTGGGGTCCTACGAAGGATATGTTATTAGTTTAGATCTAATTAATTTAATGAATTATTTCTTAATGAATTACTCTTAAAAGTTCCTATCAAACTAGTGCGAGTTGATGAGAGTTACTTCGGAAACAGAAATCAAATTCATTTGGGATATTCTCTCAATTCCAAGAAACTGAAACCGGATCAAGTATGAGTTGTCGATCAGAACATATATGGATAGAACCTATAACGGGATCTCGAAAAACAAGTAATTTCTGCTGGATTGTTATCCTTTTTTTAGGTTCATTAGGATTCTTGTTGGTTGGAACTTCCAGTTATCTTGGTAGAACTTGGATATCTTTATTTCCGTTTCAGCAAATTGTTTTTTTTCCACAAGGGATTGTGATGTCTTTCTATGGGATCGCGGGTCTTTTTATTAGCTTCTATTTATGGTGCACAATTTCTTGGAATGTAGGTAGTGGTTATGATCGATTCGATCGAAAAGAAGGAATCGTGTGTATTTTTCGTTGGGGATTTCCCGGAAAAAATCGGCGTATCTTTCTCCGATTCCTTATAAAAGATATTCAGTCCGTCCGAATAGAAGTTAAAGAGGGTCTTTATGCTCGTCGTGTCCTTTATATGGATATCCGAGGACAGGGAGCCCTTCCATTGACTCGTCCTGATGAGAATTTGACTGCGTGGGAAATTGAACAAAAAGCTGCGAAATTGGCCTATTTCTTGCGTGTACCCATTGAAGTCTTTTGAGAATTGTGAGAAAATTTCTCGGCAGGAGGGGAAAAACTCACGAATCCTCTGTTTCTATCACGAATTTCTATAACATAACTAAACTGAGGTTTATTCCGAACATGGATTCGAGCTAAAGTAGGCGTATAAGGGAGAAGTAGAAAACAAAATGCTTTGTGTTTTGGGGTTTTTTATAGGTATGTAAATCTACACAATTCAATAATAATAAGAAGTAACAAATTGAAATAATAGATTTCTCGCATACTCAATCAGTTAGAAAAAAAAAACTTTCCCAGTTTCTATTTTCTATTTTAAGTCTAATATCTAGAAATCAAAATAGAAAAATCCAGACTTGGTGAAATTGAAATTTTAGATTCAGATAGATCGTATGTAAAATTTTTTTTTTCAATCGACACGCCTTAATTTATCTGTTTTTGTGCTCCTTACTGTCCAAACAATTGGATCACTTATAACGATTAAGGATAACTAGCCAATTCCTGCTTTCCCGGACTCCTAAGAGTCAGTGAAATTTTTCGAAATATTAGAGGGCCTCGAGTCGACGACTGAGAGGGTTCATTAACAATTCATAGAGGAAAAAATGGCAAAAAAGAAAGCATTCACTCCTCTGTTATATCTTGCATCGATAGTCTTTTTGCCCCGGTCTCTTTCTCTCTTATTTAATAAAAGTCTAGAATCTTGGGTTACTAATTGGTGGAATACTGCGCAATCCGAAACTTTTTTGAACGAGATTGAAGAAAAGAGTATTCTCGAAAAATTCATAGAATTAGACGAGCTTCTCCTCTTGGACGAAATGATCAAGGAATACGCGGAAACACCTCTCCAAAACCTTGGTATAGGAATCCAGAACGAAACAATCCAATTAATCAAGATGCACAACGAGGATCGTATTCATACGATTTTGTACTTATCGACAAATTTAATCTCTTTCCTTATTCTAAGTGGTTATTCTATTTTGGGTAATAAAGACCTTGGGATTCTTAACTCGTGGACTCAGGAATTCCTATATAACTTAAGTGATACAACAAAAGCGCTTTCTATTCTTTTATTAGCAGATTTATGTCTCGGATTTCATTCGACCCGTGGTTGGGAACTACTAATTAGCTCTGTCTACAAAGATTTTGGGTTTGTTCATAATGATCAAATTATATCTTGTCTTGTTTGTATTCTTCCAGTCATTCTCGATAGCATTTTTAAATATTGGGTTTTCTATTATTTAAATCGTCTATCTCCGTCACTTGTAGTGATTTATCATTCAATAAGTGAAAAATGATCTATGAATATGAAATTCATCGAATTCTAATGTTTTTTACTTTGTAGTTGTACAGAAGGAAAGCATTGCAAATCGTCCTTACTTTTTCCATTTCGATGAACCCGGGGGATTGATCCTATAGATTATTCCCATAATAATATTCCAGTCAATAGCAGAATCGTGGATAGGAAACTCGATTAGTAACCTACTCAATTTA